TTATTGTTATTATATTAGACTCAAAGGATCGTTCTTCACCTAATTAGAAGAATGGTTTTAAGATGGAAAGAATAAATGGAGAACCGAGTTTCGAGCGATCTGATCGTGCGATACTTTTTTCTTTTTATTCAAGATTTTCTGGGAATGAACCCACTACAGAAAATCTAATTAGTTGGAATAAAATTTAAATAAAGGGCATTATAAGGTCATTCATTCTTCAGCGATTCAAAGAACATTTCATTTTTGGAATCAAGTTACACAACATAGTTTATTTATTATTTTTTCTTTTTTTGATTTTTTCTTTCTAATTATTTAGAATCCATTTAATAGATTTATATATTTACTAGATTTATATATTAAATTATTGTTTATAATAAGAATATTAGTTTTTACACCTCTTGAGTTGTCCAATGAATCCGTTGATTGCGAATCGTGGGATAGAGAGACAGATGACCAATTGATTTCTTACCTATGTCACAAGATTTTTGTTAGTATCATCTATAATCATAATAATAGATGAATCAAAAACTTTCAATTGAATATATTCTTTCAATTAGTATTTTTACTTATCCATCCGCGTATCTTTCAAAAATAGAAACTTAGGGAAGTGCTTTATAAACATATGGATAAAAATAACGTATTTCATTTAGCCTCGTCATGCCTACTATCACTAGTTATTTCGGTTTTCTACTAGCAGTTTTAACTATAACCTCAGCTCTATTTATCGGTCTGAACAAGATCCGACTTATTTGATTAAAATTAATTGAATGCACAATTCAAAAAAAGAAACATTTCGGTGGTATTCCATATATTCTATATATTGTAGAGTTCTTTACCTTGTCAATTCAATTTCCAATTCTTGGTCATTGAGATTCATGGGCAATACCGATTAATATTTTAAGGATAGATATTACCTCTCCTTTTCCTCGTTCAACTAAATTGAAATGATTGAAGTTTTTCTATTTGGAATCGTATTAGGTCTAATTCCTATTACTTTGGCTGGATTATTTGTGACCGCATATTTACAATACAGACGGGGGGATCAGTTGGACCTTTGATTAATTAACAGTTCTTTTTTTGATTGACCTCCTACTTGCTTTATAGGGGGTCAAATTTTGATTTCTGTTAAATTATTTCAGTATAATTTTCCATCTAACAACAACAAGAATCGAATCACGCTCTATAGGATTTGAACCTACGACATCGGGTTTTGGAGACCCGCGTTCTACCGAACTGAACTAAGAGCGTTTTATTATCAAACTAAATGCAACCCGAATATATCTTCCATACATATATTATCATATAGAATATCATAAAATTAAATAAAAAAAAGTTCGGTATATCTATGTTCAATTTTTATGGATCTCAATTGATTCCTCGTTACTGTTCAGAAGATAAGTAATAGGTAGGGATGACAGGATTTGAACCCGTGACATTTTGTACCCAAAACAAACGCGCTACCAAGCTGCGCTACATCCCTTTCAATTGGTCTACAGTCTCATTGTAGAGAATCCCTGTCTTGTTTTCCACATTTTTGATTTATTTCCTCCATTGGTATACACAAATTATCTTGCCATTTCTTCTTTTTTCTCTCATATCATATATAAAATATAATAAAAAGACTTATATACGTATGAAATAATAAATATGAAATCCGCCGTAAAGAAAAATAAATATTTGTGGTGGGGCGGAAAGCGACATATTTTTTTTTAATCAAAAAGGGAATATCTACCGAATTGAACTGTTGTACATTTCAATTTGAATTAGGAATTCCGCGGACAATACAAGCGGTTATTAACTATATATACATTTTTGATGGTATTACATACCATTATGTATTACAAATTACTATAAAGTAGGAGGGTTTTAAATGCGAGATCTAAAAACATATCTCTCCGTGGCACCGGTAGTAAGTACTATATGGTTCGGGGCGTTAGCGGGTCTATTAATCGAGATCAATCGTTTATTCCCGGATGCGTTGGTATTCCCATTTTTTTCATTCTAGTTATTGATTTGGGAAGGGGTGAAGAAGATTAGAAAAACAATCAAATATCTGTGACTAATCTAATCCCCTTCCCCTTCTTTTTTTTAGAGTTTTTAGACTTAGAATAAGTTAGAAAAGAGAAAGAATCAAAATGGATTCAACCTCAGTCAAACTCGGACTCGGCGCCGGGTTCAAATTGAATTAATAAAAGAGTGAGAACGAAAATGTGATGGCTAGGGCAACAATATCATACAAGATACTTAAATGAAAAACTGTACTGCGATTCTCAATTTAGAAATCATTGTATTACTATATTTTATATTTGATTGTAACGAAATCTTTCATAATTTTATTTCGAGTTACCAACTTCTCTTTTTTTCTTCATTTTGGATCGGAAAATAGAAGAGTTGCGTGAATCAAAAATCCAAGGGAGGTTCATGGCCAAGGGTAAAGATGCCCGAGTAACAGTTATTTTGGAATGTACTCGTTGTGTTCGAAACGGTAACGGTGTTAATAAGGAATCCATCGGGATTTCCAGATATATTACTCAAAAGAATCGACACAATACGCCTAGTCGATTGGAATTGAGAAAATTCTGTCCCCGTTGTTACAAACATACGATTCATGGGGAGATAAAGAAATAGATCGAACCGATCGTCTGTGTGTCACCCTTTTCCAATGCAAGGAAGATTAAAAATTACATATATTAGACATATTTTCGATTTAAATATAAACAAACCAAATCCTATTTCTTAATTCTAAATCATTTTAGATCCGATCGAAATAGGATTTTCGGGATAAGGAATAAACAAACCATGGATAAATCCAAGCGACTCCCTCTTAAATCCAAACGATCTTTTCGTAGGCGTTTGCCCCCGATTCAATCGGGGGATCGAATTGATTATAGAAACATGAGTTTAATTAGTCGATTTATTAGTGAACAAGGAAAAATATTATCTAGACGGGTAAATAGATTGACCTTAAAACAGCAACGCTTAATTACTATTGCTATAAAACAAGCTCGTATTTTATCTTTGTTACCTTTTCTTAATAATGAGAAACAATTTGAAAGAAGCGAGTCGACCGCTAGAACTATTGGTCTTAGAACCAGGAATAAATAGGCTTACTCTTTAATTGAATTAAAATTCTAATCCAAACTCAACCGCAGATTGATGCTTTGTTCGAAAAATCCGAAAATCTAGATTTGATTGTCGTGTCGTAAGAAAAAAAGAATAGTGGAAGAAGAATAAATCGTTTTTTTATTGAACATATTTGCTCATTTTGACCACTTTATCATATTATCATATTTTATCATACTAATTTCTACTCTACCTTCTCGGAGTTCATTCTCCAGAGAACTCCATTTTAAGCATTCCGCTGGATTCTTTCCAATCTTCTTATTTTATGATCTCATTGGAAATCATATAAAGACAATTTCTATTTAATATAGCGATTTGGGCAAGTATTTTACGATTAAGAAGCAACTGCCTCTTGTACAGATTGTGTACAAATCTACTATAACTGTAGTCTACCTTATTAGATCGAATTACTGCATTTATTCGAGCGATCCACAACTGTCGAAAATTTCTTTTTTGCCTACCTCTATCCCGATAAGCTGAAGCCAAAGCTCTTATTTTCTGTTGAGTAATAGTTCGAGTAAGTCTTGAATGAGCCCCTCGAAAGCTTGATGCAAATAAACGAATTTTTGTTCTACGTCTCCGAGCTATATATCCTCGTTTAATTCTAGTCATTGAATAAATGAAACTTTGATGAATAACTAATTGATTTCCTTTCTTTCAGTTATTCCTTTCTCCTTGCCTAGTCTATTAATAACAAAACGTATTTTTCCAATGTATAAAATAAAAATTCCAATGGCTTTTGCTACTATAACCTTCCCGACCACGATTTCTTTTTTTGTTCTAGTCACCCCAAAATACGAAATTGTATTCATACTAGGTATCAAAACAAACATAGAGTAAATAAATCAAAATAGAAATGGATCAAGAAATAGTGGGTTCCTTCGTTTCTATGGTTACTTCTTAAACGGTGAGGTCCTCTCTATACACCGGAGCTCCTTCTTTTATTTCATCAATGTTATTGTTAACTTGTACAGTTCACCCTCTTTGGCTCTACCCATGAATTAGCTAGTAATCGGTCTTTCACAACGAGATCTACCTATACAGTAACGGTATTTAATTATGAAGATTAGTTGGGTAGCTGACCCTCTTAGTCCGTTCTTGGAAGAATAAGGCCATAATCCTTCTGTTAAATAGGATTTCCTCTGCTTAATGGCTAAGCATTTGTTACCAATGGGGAATTCTTTCTCATCTAAAATTGAAAATTGAGATGATTGGATTTGCACCAATAGAAACCATAAATTTGATACACAATAAAAGGATACGATAAATATTTTTGATTTATTTTTAGGTAGTGAACGGAGTTCTTCCATTCATTCTATCCTATTCACTGGTACTTATCACTGATACGGGAAAAATTTTGTACTTTCTTTTCTTTTGTCCCGGTCCATGGTCTAAACGAGTCGCACATACACCCTAGTACATGTTCCTCGACGCTGAGGGCATCCCCGAAGGGCGGGCGATTTGGTGACATTTCTGATTGGCTGTCTTGTGTTTCTAATAAGTTGTTTAATAGTTGGCATGTTGAATTGTATACATAATGAGTTGGTTTAGATCAATCCTAACCGGATGATTATGAATTACTTCTATATTCGATATTAATAATTAATAGGATTAATAGTAATAGAAAATATGATATTAACCCCCGGTAAAAAGAGAAAATCTCAAATTTCGGATTTTTGCGTGAAATCCCTGCTATTTTTTATTGAACCGCTACAAGATCAACAATTCCATGAGCTTGGGCTTCTGTTGCTGACATAAAAACATCCCTTTCCAGGTCTTCGGATACAACCCATAAGGGTTTGCCTGTTCTTTGTACATAAACCCTTGTGATGGTTTCGCGCAGCTTCAGTAGTTCTTCCGCTTCCAGGACAAATTCTCCTGCTTGTGCCTCATAAAAAGCACTAGCAGGTTGATGGATCATTACCCTGATGATTTAATAAATGGTTTTCTCTATCTCACATCATGATCATGATGAGTCAAAGATAATAAAAAAAAGATAGGATTAACAACCGTACAGGCATCCTTTGTGCAGTGCATACGGCTCCACAATGGAATTCATTTTTACCTTGCAGCGAAGGAATAGAAAATAGAGGATCTAGCAGACCCATAGCAGTAAATGATCCAATAACCACCCTTCCTTTTTTTTTTAGTAATTTAAAAATACTATGATGGTTCCGTTGCTTTATTATTTCGTTTGTTATTCAGCAATCCCAAAGTTTCTTTTTTTTCCTTAAAACTAAATATTTCGTAGTCTTTCATAACAGAAATATTGTTAAGAGTCTTCCGTCGTGAAAACAAAAAAGTTTGTGACGCTGAAAGAGGCCTCCGATAAATCAGCTAAAATCGGAAATTCCTTTTATCTCATACTACTCTTTCGATACATAACCTAATGGTTTAGAAAAAAAAACAAGAAAAAAATTCTCATATCGAATTCAAAGTGCCATGCTATTATTACTTAAATATTCATATTTTATATGGCGAAGGCATAGTTTTCTTTTTTGTCTCAAAAAAAAAAAAAAACTCATTGGCGCCGAGCGTGAGGGAATGCTAGACGTTTGGTAATTTTTCCTCCGGACAGAATAAAAGATCCCATTGAAGCGGCTAATCCCATGCATACTGTCTGTACATCTGGTCGCACAAATTGCATAGTATCATAAATAGCTATTCCGGGTAGTACCCATCCACCGGGAGAGTTTATAAATAAATACAGATCTTTGGTCTCATCCTCCATACTGAGATATACCATAAGACCAATAAGTTGATTCGAGAGCTCGGTATCAATCTCTTGGCCTAAAAAAAGTAATCTTTCTCGATAAAGTCGGTTGATTAGGATAAAATTGTATCCCTTAAGAACCGTACGGGCACCTTTTGATGCATACGGTTCAAAAAAAATAGCGAAAAAAGAATCAATGTTTAGATTTTAGCCTTCTTTAGAGGACTCTTTCTAACTTCTAATGAAGGGGCTTTTTCTTACCTTCCATTTTTCAAAATGGATGAGTTTTGTCCTTTGGCCCGCGGTCCTTTATCTATACTATAAATTTTAATAAAAAAAATAAATAAAAAACCAATTCATTAAATTTTCAATTTATCGAACTAACTTTTCATTGATGTATTGTTTCATCGAAATCAAATTTAACTTGCGATGTCATTTTCTTGTTCCCAAATGGTCTTCTTCAATTCTTTTAGGTTTATGCTCTACTCCGAGTCAAGATCTGCCCGATTTGGATTTGCACATATAGGACAAATGCCCCAATAGCATGTCTTTTTGCTACGACTTCTTTTTTTTTTTTTCAATTTACTTCATGCTTTTAACCAAATATTCAACCAACGTATTCATCATATTACTCGATTGATTAAAAGTTTTCTATCAATGCTATTTATAAATCGAATATGATACAAGTAGTAATCATAGAATAAATAGATTCCAAATTGAGTTTTTTCTAAGCGGAGCCTGGATACTTCATTTTATTAGTACAACTGAGAAAACCATAAATTATTCTAATTGATAATATTAATCTGGATACCCCCCAAAAAATAGATCTAATTGCACTTCACGCTCCAAATTTTTGATGATTAAATCAATCCGTCTTGGGCGAAAGAGAGGATATCTCGATCGGGGGAGAGAACGGGGAAATACCATATGACCCAATATATCTGACAAGTCGCACTATACGTCAATCCACGATGCATCTTCCTCTCCGGGATTTCGAAAAGGTACTCTTGGAACACCAATAGGCATTAAAGCAAAGAAAAAAGAATTAATTACTATAGCTAACTTTGATGTGGAAGCGTAAGAACGGGTTTATTGTCTTAATAAATAAGATCGTCCTTTATCAGATTTTATCTTTTAGCATATTTTATACATAGATTTAATAAGTTCATAAAAAAGGGAAAACAGAATGAATAAAGGAAACTTCTTACGAATAGGTTTTTGAATGATGAACAAGTATGTATACATTCACTCATATAAAATAGGATCAATTCCCATCTACCATTGCGTATTGGTACTTATCGAGTATAGAATAGATCTGCTTCTTTTTGTTCCTACGAATAGAATTGTTCCATTATTACTAAAAGAATAGACCAAATATTAATCCTTTCGCCAAGATAATCCCCTCAAAGGGGGAGGTCCATAGCATAGTTTTTTTTCAGTGCAATAAAGTTACATAGTGTCTATTTTTCGTTGATAAAGGGGTATTTCCATGGGTTTGCCTTGGTATCGTGTTCATACCGTTGTATTGAATGATCCCGGTCGTTTGCTTTCTGTTCATATAATGCATACAGCTCTAGTTGCTGGTTGGGCCGGTTCAATGGCCCTATACGAATTAGCAGTTTTTGATCCCTCTGATCCTGTTCTTGATCCAATGTGGAGACAAGGTATGTTCGTTATACCCTTCATGACTCGTTTAGGAATAACCAATTCATGGGGGGGTTGGAGTATCACAGGAGGGACTATAACGAATCCGGGTATTTGGAGTTACGAAGGTGTGGCCGGAGCACATATTGTGTTTTCTGGATTGTGCTTCTTAGCAGCTATCTGGCATTGGGTGTATTGGGATCTAGAAATATTTTGTGATGAACGTACAGGAAAACCTTCTTTGGATTTGCCGAAGATTTTTGGAATTCATTTATTTCTCTCAGGGTTGGGTTGCTTTGGTTTTGGTGCATTTCATGTAACCGGATTGTATGGTCCGGGAATCTGGGTATCCGATCCTTATGGATTAACCGGAAGGGTACAAGCTGTAAATCCTGCGTGGGGTGTCGAAGGGTTTGATCCTTTTGTTCCGGGCGGAATAGCCTCGCATCATATTGCAGCAGGTACATTGGGCATATTAGCGGGCCTATTCCATCTTAGTGTTCGTCCGCCCCAACGTCTATACAAAGGATTACGTATGGGAAATATTGAAACCGTCCTTTCGAGTAGTATCGCTGCTGTATTTTTTGCAGCTTTTGTTGTTGCTGGAACTATGTGGTATGGTTCAGCAACTACCCCGATTGAATTATTTGGGCCCACTCGTTATCAATGGGATCAGGGATACTTCCAGCAAGAAATATATCGACGAGTTAGTGCCGGGTTAGCCGAAAATCAAAGTTTATCAGAAGCTTGGTCTAAAATTCCTGAAAAATTAGCTTTTTATGATTATATCGGGAATAATCCCGCAAAAGGTGGATTATTCAGAGCGGGTTCCATGGACAACGGGGATGGAATAGCTGTTGGGTGGTTAGGACACCCTGTTTTTAGAGATAAAGAAGGGCGCGAACTTTTTGTACGCCGTATGCCGACCTTTTTTGAAACATTTCCCGTTGTTTTGGTAGACGGAGACGGAATTGTTAGAGCCGATGTTCCTTTTCGAAGAGCAGAATCGAAGTATAGTGTTGAACAGGTCGGTGTAACTGTTGAGTTCTATGGCGGTGAACTCAATGGAGTCAGTTATAGTGATCCTGCTACTGTGAAAAAATATGCTAGACGTGCTCAATTGGGTGAAATTTTTGAATTAGATCGTGCTACTTTGAAATCCGATGGGGTTTTTCGTAGCAGTCCAAGGGGTTGGTTTACTTTTGGGCATGCTTCGTTTGCTTTGCTCTTCTTCTTCGGACACATTTGGCATGGTGCTAGAACCTTGTTCAGAGATGTCTTTGCTGGGATTGACCCAGATTTGGACGCTCAAGTAGAATTTGGGGCATTCCAAAAACTTGGAGATCCAACTACAAAAAGAGTCTAGTCTGATACAAGATTGCTCTGTTCCTTTTTTCCTTTATTTTTTGATTTGACATAGATAGGGGTAGCGGATAAATCTTGATTCGGATTGCCGACTTTTCGTTTCTTTGACTCTTGTCTTGGTCTTTTTTTTATCCGTAAAAAGATCCCAACTAAACAGGTATGGAAGCTATAATTGTAAACCGAAATCAAATCTATGGAAGCATTGGTTTATACATTCCTCTTAGTCTCGACTCTAGGAATAATTTTTTTCGCTATCTTTTTTCGCGAACCGCCTAAAGTTCCAACTAAAAAGGCGAAATGATTTCTCATTATCTCAATTGAAGTAATGAGCCTCACAATATTGTGAGGCTCATTACTTCAACTAGTCCCCGTGTTCCTCGAATGGATCTCTTAGTTGTTGAGAGGGTTGCCCAAAAGCAGTATATAAGGCATACCCAGTAAAACTTACAAGTAAACCAGATATAGAGATGGCAACTAGGGTTGCTGTTTCCATTATTATATAATTTCAAGACCACAATGGATCTATGATAAGATCATTTATTTACAACGGAATGGTATACAAAGTCAACAGATCTCACTGAATTAAAAAAAAATATAGGATTATTTATGGCTACACAAACCGTTGACGATAGTTCTAGATCTGGGCCAAGACGAACTATTGTAGGGGATTTATTGAAACCATTGAATTCGGAATATGGTAAAGTGGCTCCTGGGTGGGGAACTACACCTTTAATGGGTGTCGCGATGGGTCTATTTGCGATATTCCTATGTATTATTTTGGAAATTTATAATTCTTCCATTTTACTGGACGGAATTTCAAGCAATTAGATTCGATTCACAAGAACCCATAAATAACTTTTCAATAAAAAGGAAAGTCTAAAGTATGTAGGTTTCCGCTTTTTAGCCCACTCTTTTTTGGTAGTTCGATCGTGGAATTTATTTTTTTTCTGTATTTCCGGAATATGAGTGTGTGACTTGTTAGAATTGATCCTATGGATACGACAGAGAAGAAGTCGGTCATCTTGATGAAGATGATTTTATCTCGTTGGATATTCAGTCTAGGCTAGTATCTGGAGCACAGAATATATGAAATAGATTCAAAAATATTAGAACAAATATTAGAACTATGATTCATACTTATCAGACCTCGTGGCC